ATTTGGTAGGTCACTCGTACAGTTCCCTATCCACGATTCTGCTATTTACTGAAATAACTTTACTGGAATATTAGGAAGAATCCGGGTAGAAAGAAAAATAAGAATAAAATAATAAGTCCAATTTTGAATGTTTAGCTTTTGTACAAAGTACGTTATAATGGAATCGGGAGATCATTTTTTCAGTCATTCATTGAATGATAAATCACTACAAGTGACGGAGATACACGATTTAAATAACGGAAAATCCAATATTTTAAAATGGTATCTAGAATGACTGGAAAAGTGGAAACAAGACTGGATAGAATTTGTTCATTATGAGCAAATCCAAAATCTTTATAGACAGAACCAATTATTAGTTCCCAACCATGAGGCGAATGAAATCCTATACATAAATCAGTTAATAAAAGAATAGAAAAAGCTTTTATTGTGTCGCTTAAGTTATATACGAATTCTTGAACCCAAGAGTTAAGAATAATAAGTTCTTGATTACCTATAATCGAATAAGCACTTAGCATAACGAAACAGATTATATTTGTCGAGAAGTTCAAAATCGTATGGATACAATCCTGATTGTGCGTCTTGATCAATTGGACCATTTCCTTGTAGATTCCGATACGAAGGTTTTGTAAACGTGTTTCCGGGTATTCCTTTATCATTTCATCCAAGAGGAACAATTCCTCCAATTCTATGAATTTTTGTAGGATACTCTTTTCTTGAATATCAGTCAAGAAAACTTCGGATTGCCTAGTATTCCACGAATTAGTAACCCAAGATTCCAGACTTTTCTTAAATGAGAAAGAGATCCACCAGGGCAAAAATACTATAGATGTAAGATAAAGAAAAGGAATCAATGCTTTATTTTTTGCCATTTTTCATCTTTAATATTAATATTTCTATCAAGTCTAAGTTCTATCACAAATCCTAGAGAAATCTATTCCTCCGTTTTTTATTTGTGATTCGGGAGTTAGTTCTTGACTTTAGAAAGAATACAGAAATAGAATAAGAAATAGAAAGAAAACAGTCCACTTCCAATTCGAATGAAGGAAAAAAAAATATTGTATTGTTTCCAAAGATATCAATTGATAAAATTCGAAGCAATTAGTGCTTTCGATGAATGCACGAAGGAGAGCCACTTCAAGTAATGAATATTTTAGTCAAATTTCGAAACGAAAGAATGCCCTTTCTATCATCTATCAAAATATCAACTATTTCAAAAAAAAAATTCTTGAATTTTTTCTGTTTTTTTTTTTATTTTTTAAAAAATATTCATTCTTCAGTTCATTTTTTTCTTTTTCAAAATCCTTCAATTGGTACACGCAAAAAAGAGGCCAATTCCGCCGCTTTTTGTTCCATTTCTCGTGGAGTCAAATTCTCATCAGTACGAGTCAAGGGAATGGACCCCTGTCCTCCGATTTCCATATAAAGGCCACGACGAGTATAAATACCCTCTTTAACTTCTATTCTGATAGACTGAATGTCTTTCATAAGGAATCGGAGAAAAATACGACGATTTTTTCCCGGAAATCCCCAACGAAAAATACACACTATTCCTTGTTTTCTATCGAATCGATCATAACCACTACCTACACTCCACGAAATTGTACACCACAAATAGAAGCTAATAAAGAGACCCGCGATTCCATAGAACGACATCACGATCCCTTGTGGAAAAAAAAGCATTTGCTGAAACGGAAATAAAGGTATCCAATTTCTACCGAGATAACTGGAAGTTCCAACCAATAAGAACCCTAATGAACCTAAAAAAAGGATAAAGGCCCAACAGAAATTACTTGTTTTTCGAGACCCTGTTCTAAGTTCTATCCATATACGTTCTGATCGAAAACCCATACTAGATCCAGTTGTATTTTATTGGAATTGGGAGAATAACAATAACCCAAATGAATTTGAGTTTTATTTTTTGGTTTCCCGAAGTAACGCTCATCAACTAGTACTATTCTGATGGAAACCTTGGGGAGTAATTCATCGAATTTCTTATAGATCTAAAAAAAGAATAGATGAGATTTGTCCCTACTGCCCGTATCTAAAAAATCTTGTTTTTTTGAACATAAATAAATAACGAAGCCATTGCAATTGCCGGAAATACTAGGCCCACTAAAGGCACAAAAACAGAAGGTAAGTTGCTGAGAATTGTCATAGAATGGGTACCTCGATTTAATATTTGTACCTGTTAAGTTTTTATTGTTATATTAACATTTTGGTTCGATGTTAGAAAGATATTTTTTAGAATTCATGTAGAATTATACTCATATAGAATTATAATTCTACTAAATATATTAAATATATCTAAGTGAGTATCTAAATATATCTAAGTAAGTATATATATAGTATCCATATATATGTATATTATATATATATATGTATATTATAAAAATAAAAAAAAATTTCTATATCTATATATTAATCTATATTTCTATATCTATATATTAATCTATATATTAAAAGAAAATAAAAAAGAAGGGAACAATGAAATCCCTTTTAT